GAGTAATGGTTTTTAGTTATATTTGGTTAATTTTTAATGTAAGACTAATAGGTAATTTAGTGTAGTAAATAATATATTGGGTTCTTGAATAGAATGTTCTGCGACACTGTACTTGGTGTATAATTAAAATGTGTGTTTGTAGCACTGTTTTTAGTGTTGATGTTTAAAAAAAATGTTTTCGATACTGTAGTTGGTGTATAAAACATATATATTATAATATATTATAAAAATTTTTTATTTTATATAACAATGGTTAAAATTAATTTTAGCTAAAGATATGTCTAACAAGCATTAACTGAATAATACCATATATCTCAAAGTTTAATCAAGAATATTAAACGTAGGTTCAGTCTAATAGAAGTCGGTAGATATCATCATATGTGGGCCTGAGATTACAGAAGATAAAAAAAATACTATATGCCTATAAGACCATGTGATGTCTAGTAACTAAGGTTATGTATAGAACTCATTAACCAGAGGCCTCTTAAAGAGGAACGAATGACCCAGTTAGATTAGTGTGTCCCTGAAAAAACAACCAGAGGCCTCTTAAAGAGGAACGAATGACCTGATTGAACTGTATGGACGTGAAAATATTAATGGAGTGTCTTATGATAAAGGATTGCTTATTTCTCGAGAGAAGGTAGACTAATAGATAAACCATTACTGTGCAATATTCCATGTTGAAGATAAGTGCGTACAAGAATGTCCTGTGACCATTAATATTATGTACTGTGACCATATCCATGTCTAATTAAACATATTATGCATAAGACGATATGCTTGAGGTAAATAAATCTATGCACGATTATACATAGCATGTACTAAATACATATATGCATTGCTACATTACCCCTCTGGGGGGGTGGGGGGGGTACCGAATGATTTGTATGTTGGGTGTGGGTATGTTTGAGTGTTATGTGGTTCTGTCAAAGGATAGTTTATAAAAATTCCGGTTTTGGGGACCGGGGATGAAGGTGTGAGTCTTTCTCTTTTGAGTATTTCAGGAGGGTGGTGTTCCTCGTTTCTGGTTTACAAGACCAGTGTTTTTTGGTTAAACTACTGAAATATTAGTTTAGTATTTTGTTTTCAATTAGGCTTGTTATGGGTGTGATGATGAAGATGATGGTAAAGTATAGTATGGAGGCAATTTGTCCAATGAGGATGAATGGGTCTTCTACTGGTTGGCCTCCGATTCATGTTAGGATTAGTAGGTCAGTAATTAGGCATCAGAAGAGGATTTGTGTTATTGGTCGGAATGTGGTTGTTCGTTGTTTTGATAGGTGGAGGATTGGTATGAGTAGTAGTACTAGGATTGATATGAATAGGGCTAGGACGCCACCTAGTTTGTTGGGAATTGAACGTAGGATTGCGTAGGCGAATAGGAAGTATCATTCCGGTTTGATGTGGGGTGGAGTGGTTAGTGGGTTGGCTGGTGTAAAGTTGTCTGGGTCTCCTAGTAGGTTTGGGTAAAATAGGGTAAGAGTGAGTAGGCATGTGATTATTAGGATGAGGCCTAGTAGGTCTTTGTAAGAGAAGTATGGGTGGAATGGGATTTTGTCACAGTTTGAGTTTAGTCCTGTTGGGTTATTTGATCCTGTTTCGTGTAGTAGTAGGAGGTGTAGTATGGTTATTCCTAGAATAGCGAATGGGATTAGAAAGTGGAATGTGAAGAATCGGGTCAGGGTGGCGTTGTCTACGGAGAATCCCCCTCAGATTCACTCTACAAGTGTAGGGCCTACGTATGGGATGGCTGATAGGAGGTTGGTGATTACTGTAGCCCCTCAGAATGATATTTGGCCTCATGGTAGTACGTAGCCTACGAATGCGGTGGCTATGACTAGAAGTAGTAACATTACTCCAGAATTTCAGGTTTTGTTGTAGAGGTAGGAGCCATAGTAGATTCCTCGTCCAATATGGAAGTAGATGCATATAAAGAATAGTGAAGCGCCGTTGGCGTGTATGTTTCGAATCAGTCAGCCATATTGAACGTCTCGTTGGATGTGGGAGATTGATGAGAATGCTGTGGAGATGTCAGATGAGTAGTGTATAGCTAAGAAGATTCCTGTGGCTAATTGTAGAATGAGGCATGCTCCTAGTAATGATCCGAAGTTTCATAAAGCGGAGATGTTAGATGGGGTGGGTAGGTCAACAAAGGTGTTGTTAATGATTTTTAATAGTGGATTTGTGTTTTTTATGGTTGTAGTAGAGGTTCCTGTGGTTTTATGTGTCTTTGTTTGTGGGGGTAATAATTTTGTTCCTGTAGTTGAATGACAATGGTGGTTTTTCAGGCCACTGGTTTTGGTGTAAATCCGAGCTGGAATATATGATTTATTTTTCATTTTTGTTTGGGTTTGGTTTGGTGTTTTGAATGGTTGGGGTGGCTTCTAATATTTCTCCTTATTATGGTATTTTAAGTTTGTTAATGGGAGCAGTGTCTGGTTGTGGGGTATTGGTGTGAAAGGGAGGGTCTTTTATGTCTTTGGTTTTGTTTTTGATTTATTTGGGTGGAATGTTGGTTATTTTTGCTTATTCAGCTACTCTGGTATTAGAGCCTTTTCCTACTGCTCTTGCTAATTGAGAGGGGGTAATTAATGTGTTTAATTATGTTCTTCTTGTTGTGGTTCTTATGTTTGTGGGGTCGGATTTGTGGTGTAGTGTAATTGATTTAGGTGATAAGATGTCTGATGCTGATGGATTATCGGTTGTTCGTGTTGATTTTGTTGGAGTATCGTTGTTTTATTATTTGGGGTGTGTGGTTTTTTTGATTGCTGGGGTTGGGTTGTTGCTTACGCTGTTTGTGGTATTGGTGTTGATTCGTGGTTTGTATCAGGGGGCGGTTCGTGTTATTAGATGTGGGTGTGGTATATGTTTGGTTGGTGGTTGTAGTTTATGGACTAGAATAGTAGTGGAATAAGTGCTAATAGGTAGATGAATGATAGTAGGTAAGTTTTGATTAGGCCTTTTTGTGAAGTTGTTATTGTGATTAGGGGTTTTTGGTACTTGGCGAGTTCTTCTGGGCCTAAGTTTGAGTATCATATTTGGTCTATGAGGCGAGTTGATTCTTTTTCTGCTTTGGATAGTGTTACGGTTGATGTGATTCGGTGTGTGGTTGTGGTTGTATGGGCTTGTATAGGTTTTTGTTGTGTTGTGTTGATTAGGTTTGTAGCAATTAGTAGACTGGTTAGTAAAATTATTAGGGCAGTTAGTTTATAGCTTGTCGGTAGGGTTAAGGGTGGAATTTGTGAGGGGTGTATTGTGAATGATATAAATAACCCGGCTATGATGCTTCATTTTGCCAGTTGGGTAATTGGTTTGGTGCATTTTGGATTCTCTTCGTAGTGTGGTAGTGGTTGGTGTATTGGGTGCCCGGCTCATACAGTGGCTAGTACTCGAATGCTGTAGATTGTGGTGAATGAGGTTGAAATTAATACTAGAATTAGGGCTAGTGTATTAATGTGTGATATTATAATGTATTCGATGATAGTGTCTTTGGAATAAAATGCGGAGAGAAATGGTGTCCCGGAAAGGGCGAGGGTTCCGATTGTGAAGCAGGATGATGTAGTTGGGAGTGTTTTGTGTAGTGTGCCTATTTTTCGGATGTCTTGTTCTCCGTGTAGGGCGTGAATAACGTTACCGGCACATAGGAATAGTATGGATTTGAAGAATGCGTGTAAGCATAGGTGTAAAAAGGCTAGTTCAGGGAGGCATAATCCAACGGTAGTTATTATTAGGCCTAATTGACTTAGTGTGGAATAAGCAATAATTTCTTTAATATCGTTTTTTGTAAGGGCATGGGTAGCTGCGTATAGTGTGGTGATAGCTCCTAGGAACAAGCAAATTGATAGGGCAATGTGGTTGTTTTCTAGGAGGGGTTGTATGCGGATGAGTAGGTAGATTCCTGCTACAACTATTGTGCTGGAGTGCAATAAGGCTGATACAGGAGTTGGGCCTTCTATTGCTGCTAGTAGTCATGGGTGTATTCCGAATTGGGCTGATTTTGCTATTGCGGCTAAGATTAGTCCTAGAAGTGGTATTATTGGTATGAGGTGTGATATTGAGTAGATTATTGGTAGGTCTAGTGTGTCTAGTAGTAGTAGGAACCAGCATATGTTTATGATCAGTCCTACATCACCAATTCGATTATAAATAATGGCTTGTATTGAGGATTCATTGGCTTTTGCTCGTGCTCGTCATCATGTGATTAGTAAGAATGATATGAATCCAACGCCTTCCCAACCGATAAATAGTAGGAATAGATTGTTGGCTGTGGCTAGGGTTAGTATTGCTAGTAAAAAGATTAGTAGATATTGGGTGAATTTAGTGCGTTGTTTGTCTGTGAATATGTATCAGTCTGAATATGCTACAATGGTTCGTGTGATAAATAGAGCAATGGGTATAAATGTGGTTGAGTATGTATCGAATTTTACATTAAGGGTGATGTTAAATGTGTCTGACTTTAGGATGGTGGCGATGGTGTAGTCGTTTATATAATAAGATTTTAGGATAAAGAGAAGAATTGATAGGTATAATGAAATTGTGATAGCTTTTTTTGGACTTCAGATTCATGTGCTTAGTGTTGGTGAAAGTGATAGGATTAAAGGTGTGGTGAGAATAAATAGTTGTAGTAGATATAATGTTTTTAGGTCGATTAGTTGTAGGATATTCATGACTTTTACTTGGAGTTGCACCAAGAGGTGATGGCACCTAAAACCATTGGATTACTTCTATCCTTTAAAAGTGAGAGAGCTGAGGTTTTAATTTCAGTTATAAGAGTTAGCAGCTCTTATTGTATGTCTTTCTCGGTTTATAAGGAGGTTTTAACTCCTATTTTTAGATCCACAGTCTAATGTTTGTATTAAAACTATATTAACATAATATACCTGAGATCAGTTGTGGTTTTATTATTAGTAAAATTATTGGTAGGATGTGTAGTGCTATGATTAGGTGTTCTCGTGTTTGGGTTGGTGGGATGGTTATGATGTTTGATGGTGATTCTCCTCCTAGTTGAGTGGTTGAGAATATATAGAGTGTATATGTGGCTGATAGGATCGTGCCCAATCCTGTGATTAGGATGGTAGTATTTGATCAGTTGAATAATGAGGCAATAATAGATAGTTCTCCTATGAGGTTAATGGTTGGTGGTAGGGCTATGTTAGTAAGGCTGGCAGAAAGTCATCATAGAGTTATTAGTGGGAGTAGAAGTTGTATGTTGCGTGTTAGAATTAAAATTCGGCTGTTTGTTCGTTCGTAGTTTGTGTTTGATAGGCAGAATAGCATGGATGATGTTAAACCGTGGGCAATTATTAGGGTGATGGCCCCTGTAAGTGCTCATTGGGATTGTACAAATGTAGAGGCGATAACAAGTCCTATATGGCTTACAGATGAATAGGCGATTAGTGATTTTAGGTCGGTTTGTCGTAGGCAGATTAAGCTGGTTATAATGATTCCTCATAGTGCTAGTATTATGAATGGGTAATATGGGTTTTTTAGGGGGGGACTCATAATAAGCGATACTCGAATGATGCCATATCCACCTAGTTTTAATAGGACGCCGGCAAGGATTATTGATCCGGCGATAGGGGCTTCTACATGTGCTTTTGGTAATCATAGATGAAGTCCGTATAGTGGTATTTTGATTATGAAGGCGGTTAGTAGGGCGAATCATCATGTTGTGTAGGTTCATGAGTTTTCTAGGTATGGTAGATTAAGTTGTAAGATGGGTAAGGATAGAGTGCCGCTGTAGGATTGTAGTAGTAGTAAGGCGATTAGAAGAGGTAGGGATCCAATAAGGGTGTAGAATAGAAAGTAAATTCCAGCGTTTAGTCGTTGTATTTGATTACCTCACCGTGTGATGATAATTAAGGTTGGGATTAAGGTGGTTTCAAATGTGATGTAGAATGTAACTAATTCTGTGGCGGAGAAGGCTAAAATTAGGGATGTTTGTAAGAAAATAGCTGTGGAAATGAAGGTTCGTTTTCGTAAGGTTGGCTCGGTCATTAGGTGATTTTGGCTTGCTAAGATTATTAGTGGGGTTAGTCAGCAAGATAAGGCAATAAGTGGGGCGGAAATGTGATCAATTCCTAATGATAGGTTGGAGTATGTTATGGAATGTCCTGTTAGTGGTTTTATTAATTGTAGGCTTAATAGGGCAATGGTAAAGCTTTGAATGATTGTTGTTATTAATAGATTTTTTTTATGGCATAGTATGGCTGTTGGTATTAGTATAATTGTGGGAAGTAGGATTTTTAGCATTGTAGTAGGTTTAAGTTGTGTAGTAGGTCTGAACCATGGGTCCGTGAAGAAGTTACTAGGAGGGAGAGACCTGTTCCAGCCTCACAGGCTGAAAAAGCTAGTATTAGTATTGGGGATAATATAAGAGAAGGTGTTTGTAGCTGTAAAGCCCATATTGATAAGACGATGAATATTGAAAGTATAATTCCTTCTAAGCATAGTAGGGTTGAGATAAGGTGGGTGCGGTGCAGTGCAAATCCTATTATGCTAATGGCGAAGGCTATGAGATAGCTAAAGTGTAGTATGGTTATGGGGTGATCATGGAATTAATCATGATTTGCTAAGTCGAAATTAGAGGTCTTAATTAGACTAATCACCTATTCTGCCCATTCTAGCCCTCCTTGGATTCATTCGTAGGCTAGGCCTAGTGTTAGTAGTGCTAGAATAATGAGGGTTCAAGTTATTGACAAAGTTGGGGTAGAAAGTTGGATGGCTCATGGAATGGGTAATAGTAGGGCGATTTCTAAATCAAAAAGTAAGAATAAGATTGCTACTAAGGAAGAATCGGATAGAGAAAGGTAGTCAGGCTGATTCTAGAGGGTCAAATCCGCATTCGTATGGGGATAGTTTTTCGTTGTTCGGTTTCATTAATGCTAGTAGGTTGTTTAGTAGTACGAGTACTATTGATAGAGTGAGGGTTGTTGTGATGACGATTGTTATTATGTTTATTATCCTCCTTTAGGTGTGAGTCTAAAACTTAGTGATTGGAAGTCACTTGTACTGTTATACTAGGAGGATATGATCCTCATCAATAGATTGAGATAAATAGGAAGAGTCAGACGACATCTACGAAGTGTCAGTATCATGCTGCGGCTTCGAATCCGAAGTGGTGATTAGAGGTGAAGTGATATTTTATTTGTCGTAGTAGACATACAATTAAAAATGTGGATCCAATGATTACGTGTAGTCCGTGGAAACCAGTTGCGATAAAAAATGTAGAGCCATAGATGCTGTCGGCCACTGTGAATGTGGTCTCTAAATATTCTATGGCTTGTAGGGCTGTGAAGTAGAGGCCTAAGAGAATTGTGATAAATAGGGCTTGGGTTGTTTGGTTTCGGTTGGACTCTATTATGCTATGGTGGGCCCAGGTAATTGTAACCCCGGATGCTAGAAGGACGGCGGTGTTTAGTAGGGGGACTTCAAATGGGTTGAGTGGTGCAATTCCTATAGGTGGTCAGTGTCCTCCTAGTTCTGGGGTTGGGGCTAGGCTTGAGTGGTAGAAAGCTCAAAAGAATCCGGCAAAGAAGAATACTTCTGATGTAATGAATAAGATTATTCCATATCGCAATCCCTTTTGTACTGGTTTAGTGTGGTGCCCTTGAAATGTGCTTTCTCGTACAACGTCTCGTCATCATTGTAGGACTGTGATTACTATATTTAGTAGGCCAATGATTAGTAGGGTGGGTGAGTTATAATGGAATCACATAATGAGGCCAGAGGTTATTGTAAATGCGGCTATTCCCCCTGTTAGTGGTCATGGGCTTTGGTTAACTATGTGGTATGGGTGTATTTGTTTGGCTATTTGATATTTTCTTGTAGGTATAGGCTAAGTAGAAGGACGAATACAATAGCTTGAATAATGGCTACTGCTAGCTCTAAGATTGTTAGGAGGAATAGTACTATTATGGTTGATATGGATAAGATGGGGATGGTGGGTAATAGGGCTAATACAGCGGTGGAGGTAAGTTGGATAAGTAGGTGTCCTGCTGTTAAGTTTGCTGTAATACGAACCCCCAGGGCGATTGGTCGAATAAGTAGGCTGATAGTTTCGATTATGATTAGTGGTGGGATTAGGGGTATTGGTGTACCTTCTGGGAGGAGGTGGGCTAGTGAGGTGGTTGGTTGGTTTCGTAGACCAATTAGTACGGTAGCAAGTCATATTGGGATAGCTAGTCCTAAGTTTATGGATAGTTGTGTTGTTGGGGTGAATGTATATGGTAACAATCCTAGTAGGTTTGATGTTAATAATAGGGCTATTAGGGATGTCAGGGTAATTGATCATTGGTGTCCTGATTGGCTGATTGGTAGTATTAGTTGTTTTGTGAATAGATTGGTAGTTCATGATTGGATTGTTATTAGGCGATTAGTGATTCATCGATTGTTTTTAGTTGGGAATATAATTGTAGGTATTAGTAGGCTTAGTGTAATTAGTGGAATCCCAATTTTTTCTGGGGTTGAGAATTGGTCGAAGAAAGTTAGGTTCATGGTCAGGTTCAGGTTTCTTTTTTAGTTTTTTTTGGTTTGTTTATAATATTATTAGATGTGAGGTGAGATTTAATTTTGGGTTGTATGATAATGTAAATTAGTCAGGTGGTACATAGGATTGATAGTCATGGGTTTGGGTTTAATTGTGGCATATCACTAAGGAGGTGGGGTAAGTCTCTTTTTCTAGCTTAAAAGGCTAGTGCTATCCATTATAAGCTTCTATAGTGATTGAAGTGATGATCAGTTTTCGAATTGTTGTAGAGGTGTTGATTCAATGACGATTGGTATGAAACTATGGTTTGCTCCGCAGATTTCAGAGCATTGTCCGTAGAATAGACCTGGTTGTATTATAATGAAATTGGTTTGGTTAAGTCGTCCTGGGACTGCATCTGTTTTGACCCCTAGTGATGGTACTGCTCATGAGTGTAGGACATCTTCTGCTGAGATTAGTATTCGGATTGGGGTTTCTATTGGGGCAACTATTCGATGGTCGACTTCTAAGAGTCGTGAGTGGCCATTAATGAGGTCTTGGGTTGGGATTATATATGAGTCAAATTCTAAGTCTTCGTAGTCGGTGTATTCGTATGTTCAGTATCATTGGTGGCCTATGGCTTTAATTGTTAAATGTGGGTTGTTGATTTCGTCTGTAAGGTAGAGTACTTGTAGAGAGGGAAGAGCGATTGTAATGAGAACAATGGCTGGTAAGATAGTTCAGATTATTTCTACTTCTTGGGCATCTATGGTGTTGGTATGGGTTAGTTTTGTTGTTATTATAGATGTGATGACGTAAAGTACTAAGGTACTGATAAGAAATACAATTATTAGAGTATGGTCATGAAAGTGTAGTAGTTCTTCTATAATTGGAGATATTGCATCTTGGAATTCTAATTGTAGGGGGTGTGCCATTAAGTCGTAAAGGGGTTAAACCTATAATTTAATCTTGACAAGATTATGTAATTTTTACTAACGTCTTGGTTATAGTTTGTAAGGAAGAAACATAATGGTTTATGTGATTGGCTTGAAACTAATTTAAGGGGGTTCGATTCCTTCCTTTCTTGTATTATAGTATGTGTGCGGATTCTTCATAGGTGTGACTTGATGGCGGACAACCGCTTAGTCACTCTACGTTAATCAGGGGTGGTTCAATCAGTACTATTTTTCGTTTTGATGAGAAGGCCTCTCAGATAATGACTAGTATTATGATGACTGCTGCTATGGAGATTATTGACCCAATTGATGAGATGGAGTTTCATATTGTGTAGGCGTCTGGATAATCTGAATATCGTCGGGGTATGCCAGCTAAACCTAGGAAGTGTTGTGGGAAGAATGTTATGTTTACGCCAAAGAATATTACTACGAATTGTAGTTTTGCCCATGTTTGGTTTAGTGAGAATCCTGTAAATAGTGGGAATCAGTGGGTGAATCCGGCTATAATAGCGAATACGGCTCCCATTGATAGTACATAATGGAAATGTGCTACTACATAATATGTATCATGTAGTACAATGTCTAGTGATGAGTTAGCTAATACAATACCTGTTAGCCCCCCAATGGTGAATAGGAAGATAAATCCTAGGGCTCATAGTATAGGGGCATCTCATTTAATTATTCCTCCGTGGAGGGTGGCTAATCAACTAAATACTTTAACACCTGTGGGGATAGCAATGATTATTGTTGCTGATGTAAAATAGGCTCGGGTGTCTACGTCTATTCCTACTGTGAATATATGGTGAGCTCAAACGATGAATCCTAGGAATCCAATTGATATTATTGCTCATACTATGCCTATGTATCCGAATGGTTCTTTTTTACCTGTATAATAAGCAACGACGTGAGAAATTATTCCGAAGCCGGGAAGGATGAGGATGTATACTTCGGGGTGGCCAAAGAATCAAAATAGATGTTGGTATAGGATTGGGTCTCCACCACCAGATGGGTCAAAGAAGGTTGTATTTAGGTTTCGGTCTGTTAAAAGTATTGTAATGCCTGCGGCAAGTACTGGAAGGGAGAGTAGAAGTAATACAGCTGTAATAAGTACTGATCATACGAAAAGTGGTGTTTGGTATTGTGATATTGATGGGGTTTTTATATTAATTGCGGTAGTGATGAAGTTGATGGCCCCTAAAATTGAGGATGCTCCGGCTAAGTGTAGGGAGAAGATAGTTAGGTCGACAGAAGCTCCAGCGTGGGCTATATTTCCAGCCAAGGGGGGATATACAGTTCACCCTGTTCCAGCTCCTGCTTCGATACCGGAGGAGGCTAAAAGTAGTAGTAGTGATGGTGGTAGAAGTCAAAAGCTTATGTTATTCATTCGTGGAAATGCTATATCTGGCGATCCAATTATTATTGGAACTAATCAGTTTCCAAATCCACCAATTATAATGGGTATAACTATGAAAAAGATTATAATGAAGGCGTGGGCTGTAACAATTACATTGTATACTTGGTCATCTCCTAGTAGGGGTCCTGGTTGGCTTAGTTCTGTTCGAATTAATAGACTAAGAGCTGTTCCGATTATTCCTGCTCAGGCCCCAAAAATTAGGTAAAGGGTGCCAATGTCTTTATGGTTAGTAGAAAATAGTCAGCGGTTTAATATCATAGGTAAGGTAGCTGAGTGTTTAGCGTTAGGCTGTAGACCTTTTTACGGGGGTTTAATTCCCCTTCTTATCACAGCTCCGTGGTGAAGTTCATGTCAGATTGCAAATCTGAAGATATATCTTAGTAATGGTATCGGAGCTTTGAATTATGCTTAATATGTTAGATAAAAGCCTGTTGGATAAGGTGTTTAGCTGTTAACTAAAATGTTTATGGGATCAAAGCCCATTTATCTACTAAGGTCTTAGCTTAATTAAAGTGTTTGAGTTGCATTCAATTGATGTAGGATAAAATCCTATAGATCTTAAGCAGAAACTAAGAGGCTAATATCTCTTGTTTGGGGCTTTGAAGGCTCCTGGTTTATATTTATCCTAAGTTTCTTTTAAATAGAGTATAATAGTACAGGCAGGATTGGAAGTAGGGTTGTTGATAGTAGGGCTGTTATGGCCAGGTAGGGTTTTATATGAGATGTTTTGTGGCGTCATTGTTGGGTATAATTGTGGGAGTTTGGGGGGAGTGTAATTGTTGTGTAGTATGAGATTCGTAAGTAGAAGAATAAGCTGAGGAGGGAGGCTATGGTTATTAGTGCAGCTAGAGTAGTTATATGTTGTTTGGTAAGTTCTTGTAGGATTAATCATTTAGGTGAGAACCCTGTTAGTGGTGGTAGGCCTGCTAGGGATAGTAATGTTAGTATTATTAGTGTATTTAGTGAGGGGATTTTTGTTCAAGATAGTATGATTGTGGTTATTTTGTTTGTTTTTAGGTATTCAATTATGAGGAATGTAGTAATTGTTATCATACAATATAGGTAAAATGTGAATAGTGTCAGTTTTGGTGATAAAGTAAGGATAGTGGTTATTCATCCAAGATGGGCGATTGATGAGAAGGCTATAATTTTTCGTAATTGTGTTTGGTTTAGTCCCCCCCACCCCCCCAGAAAGGTGGATGTCAGTCCCAGTGATAATAGTAGTGGTGTGCTTAGGTGCTGAGATGTAATTATTAGGATGGTTAGTGGGGCTAGTTTTTGTCAGGTGGTAAGTAGAAGTGCTGTTATTGTGGTGGATCCTTGAAGTACTTCTGGTAGTCAAAGGTGGAATGGGGCTAGTCCTAGTTTTATGGCCAAGGCTACTGTTAGTAGTATGCATGATGTACTGTTATGTATGAGAGTTATATCCCACTGACCCAAATATCAAGCGTTTATAACACCAGAGAATAGTAGTAGTGTTGAAGCTGCTGCTTGTGTTAGAAAATACTTAATGGCGGCTTCAATGGCTCGGGGGTGATGTTGTTGTGCAATTAGTGGAATGATAGATAAAGTGCTGATTTCTAGACCACATCATGCCAGAATTCAATGGTTACTTGAAATTGTAAGTAGTGGTCCTATGATTAGACTTGTAGTAATAAGCCCTTTTGCAAGAGGGTTCATTAGTAGAGGGGGGATTTAAACCAACATTGTCGGGGTATGGGCCCGATAGCTTAATTAGCTGACTTTACTAGAATGTAGTATAGTGGAAGTATGGGGAGTTTTGATCTCCCTGGGGCAGGTTCAAGTCCTGTTTTTCTAAGGAGACGAGAGGATTATTAACCTCTATCTTTCACCCTATCAAGGTGATCCTTTGTATTTCAGGCACGTGTCCTATATTATTGGTGGGAGTCCAGAGGTTGTGATGGGTATTGCTATGTGTCATGCACATAGTGCAAGGGTGATGGGTAAGAAGTTTTTTCATAGTAGGTGTATTAATTGGTCGTATCGGAATCGTGGGTATGAGGCTCGTACTCATAGGAATCCGATGGATAGTATTACTGTTTTTGTTGTTAATGAAAGTGAGAATATTTCTGGTATATTTAGTATACTTGGATTTAAGAATAAAATGGTTGTTAGTATATTTATTATTAGAATGTTAGTGTACTCTGCTAGGAAGAATAGGGCGAATGGACCTGCAGAATACTCCACGTTGTAACCTGACACTAATTCTGATTCTCCTTCTGTGAGGTCGAATGGTGCTCGGTTAGTTTCTGCAAGAGTTGAGATGTATCACATTATTATTAATGGTCAGGAGGATAGTATTAGGTATATTGGTTCTTGTGTGGTGGCGAATGTTTGTATATTAAATCCGCCAGAAAATAGGATTATTGATAGTAGGATAATCCCTAAGGTTACTTCGTAGGAGATAGTTTGGGCTACTGCACGTAGGGCCCCTATTAGAGCGTATTTTGAATTTGATGCCCAGCCTGACCATAAGATGGAATATACTATGAAGCTTGATATGGAGATTAGGAATAGTAGTCCTAGGTTTAAATCGGCTAGTGAGTGTGGGAGTGGTAGGGGTAGTCAGATTGATAAAGCTAATAAAAGGGCTAGTATTGGGGCTATGGTAAATAGTATGTATGAGGAGTTGGTGGGTTGAATTGGTTCTTTAATAAATAGTTTTAGTCCATCTGCTACTGGTTGTAAGATGCCGTAGGGGCCTACTAAGTTAGGCCCTTTTCGTAGTTGTATATAGCCTAATACTTTTCGTTCAATAAGGGTAAAGAAGGCCACTGAGACTAGAATAGGGATGATGTAGGTTAGTGGTGATAGTAGGTTTGGAATAAGCACTTGTTATTGGGGAGGGGAATTGAACCCCTGGTTAAAGGGTTTAGGCCTTTTGCATTTATACCTGCTTTGCTACTCCAATTGGCCTTTATTTAAGGTTTGGTAGATGGGTGCTGTCTTTGTACTTAGTTTAGTTATGTTCACTAATGCAAAGTATAGCGTGTTTTTACATAGGCTATATATTTTCAATCCTTTCGTACTAGAAAATTTGCAGTCATAGATAGAAACCGACCTGGATTACTCCGGTCTGAACTCAGATCACGTAGGACTATTAATCGTTGAACAAACGAACCCTTAATAGCGGCTGCACCATTAGGGTGTCCTGATCCAACATCGAGGTCGTAAACCCCCGTCATTGATATGGACTCTAAGAGGGGATTGCGCTGTTATCCCTGGGGTAGCTTGGTTCGTTGATCAAGTATATTGGATCGTTTTGCCGTAGGCACTTAGGTTTGTACTATCTTAGTAGTAATTTTCGGAGGTTTTATTTTTCTCCGAGGTCGCCCCAACCGAAAGTTAAAAGTCAGGAGGGTTATGAGTAATATTATTCTGTTGAGGGGTTGGTTAATGGTGATGACTTATACTTAAAGTTCCACAGGGTCTTCTCGTCTTATGGGATTATTCTCGCTTTTGCACGGGGGGATCAATTTCACTGATTATTTGTAAGAGACAGATAGAACCTCGTTTAGCCATTCATTCTAGTCTTTATTTAAAAGACGAGTTATTACGCTACCTTCGCACGGTCAGGATACCGCGGCCGTTGAACAGTGTCACTGGGCAGGCATCACTCCTAATACTTGTGATGCTAGGAGCTATGTTTTTGGTAAACAGTCGGGTTCTTTGTTTGCCTAGTTCCTTTTACAAATTTTAATCTTTCTTGTATGCACTCCTGTGTTGGGTTAACAGTTTTGTCTATAGAATTTGTTAAGTTTTGTTTGTTTTTATTAGTTTAGTTGTTAATAATCAGTAGTCTGTCTAGGCTGATTTAAGCTAATGCTTAGAGAAGTTTTTAATTCTTGTTACTCATTTTAGCATTAATCCTTCTACATGGGTAGAATAGCTCAGTAGATATTTGGGGAAATAAGTTTTTATTAATATTTATTGTGGTTTAGCTTTAACGCTTTATTTTAGTGGTGGCTGCTTTAAGGCCTACGGACGTTACTGTTTAAAATTTTTTCCTCCATATTTGGTTATTTCCTTTGTTAGTTGGGCTGTACCCCTACTAAATATCTCTTAAATCTCTCTTGGGGTGAAACTTTGTTGTGTCTGTTGGAGGGTTTAAGGTAGAACTTTTATTCTTTTCCTGAGCAACCAGCTATTACTAAGTTCGTTAGGCTTTTCACTTCTACTTGTAAGTCTTTCCACTCTTTTGCCACAGAGACGGTTAAGAAGCTTTTGTTATAAGCTGCTTATAAGTAGCTCACTTAGTTTCGGGGTTTCATACTTTAGTCCTCTTTGCTTGAAGTATGCTAGCTAAATCATTATGCAAAAGGTACAAGGTTTAATCTTTGCTTTTTTTTGCTTAGGTGGGTATTTCATATTTTTCATCTTTCCCTTGCGGTACTGTTTTTATAGCTCCAGTGGTCTTTTCCTATCTCCTATACTTAGACAAGTAGAATGTTTTAAGGTTTAGTGGTAGTTGATGGTTGTTATTTGTTGAGTATTAATTAGTTGGTTGGGCTAGGTTTTTTGCTCAAGGCAGCCCTTGTTTATTGGGCATTTTTCAGGTGTAAGCTGAGTGCTTTGGGTTAAGCTATGTCTTGATATTCCAAGTACACCTTCCGGTATACTTACCATGTTACGACTTGCCTCATCTCTGTGTTGGGGTGTGATTTATTTATAAATTGTTGTTTTTTCGAGGAGGGTGACGGGCGGTGTGTGCGCGTCCCAGATCCGAGTTAATGTGGGCTCTCTGCTTTCACATTACTGCTAAATCCTGCTTTTAGGTCTATATTTCAGAGCTCTTTCCGTGAATATTTCTAGTGTAGAAAATGTAGCCCATTTCTTCCACCTCAGTTGGCTACACCTTGACCTGACTTGTTAGTTGTGTAGACTATTGTGCTTACTTTTTCTCCTTGGTAGGGTAAGCTGTGGACGGAGGTATATAGGCTGTGGGCGAGAGGTGGTGAGGTGAATCGTGGATTATCGATTATAGAACAGGCTCCTCTAGGTGGGTTTGGGACACCGCCAAGTCCTTTGAGTTTTAAACGTTTGGTTTGTAGTTCTCTGGCAAATTTTTGTATGTTAAAAAATTTAGGTTTAGGGCTAAGCATAGTGGGGTATCTAATCCCAGTTTGTACCTTAGCTATCGTGGGTTCAAATTGGTCTGTATGTTAAGGTTGTTTTCGCAGTGTGGTAGGGTGTATATTAACTTATGACGGAAGGATTGTAGGTTTACCTTAATTTTTTTTGATTTTTTTTTAATCACGTTTTATGCCGTTTTGTTGTTATTTTGGGCTTCTTGTATAGCCGCGGTGGCTGGCACAAGGATTTACCAGCCCGGGTTTACTATAAATAATTCAAGCTTTTACGCTTATGATTTAATGTTTATCACTGCTGAGACCCATGGGGGTGTGGCATTGCTAGGTGTTTTGGGCTATCATGGTGTGCCTGATACCTGCTCCTTGTTCTTTTGGTGGTGAAGAAATTAAGGGCGTTTTCACTGGGGTGCTGATACTTGCATGTGTAATTTTAGTAAAAAATAACAGTAAGACTAGGACCAAATCTTTTTGTTTTTGGGGTAATTAATACCCATCTTGGCAGCTTCAATGTCATGCTTTGGTATAAGCTACAATAAC